CATTTATTTATCAAAAGAGGCGTATCCTTTAAAGCCAGAATTGATTTTCCTTGATATCTAACATAATGCATGAAGAGATCCTGGAGAAACCATAGGCTAGTCGTAAAATCATTAGCAAAGACGTCTTCTACGGGAGACTTTATTTTTCCATAAAAATGGATTCGCTCAAAAAAGACACCGAAAGCTGTTAATCGTAAATGAGAAGATTTGTTTCGGAGAAAAAGCAAGATGGATTCGTATTCACAAATATGAGAATTATACAGGAACAAAAAAAATCTTGGATTACTTTTTGAAAAAATAGAAATAGATTTATTTAGAAATTGATGTGGAATAATAAGACTATTCCAATTAGAATTATAATACTTGTGAAGAAAAAGACCTAATAAATACAAAGAGGAGACGTCTTTTACCCAGTATCGAAGTGTTTGAACTAAGATTACCAGATGAATCGGGTAAGGTATTAGTACATCTGATACATAATTTAAATGTGGGAATTTGTCCTCTAAAAAAGGAAATATTGAATGAATTGATCCTAAATTATAATACTTTACGATTTTTGCCCCCGTTAAAGAAGATACTAATTGTAGGGAAAATGGAATTTCCACAACGACTGCAAACCCCTCTGATATCGTTTGAGAATACAAATTCTTATTGAACCCAAAAACTTGATTTTGCTTAGAATCATTAGCGGAAATAATCAAATGATTCTGTTGATACATTCGAGTAATTAAACGTTTTACAATCAGTAAACTATATTGACTGTCATAACCCACCTTTTCCAACAAATTGGATCTATTTAAACTATGATCACGAGCAAATGCATAAATATACTCCCGAAAGATAAGTGGGTATAGAAGGTCATGTTTCCAAGATCTAGCTAGTTCTAAATATCCTTGAAATTCTGCCATTTGAATTAGATTTGAGCCGAAAATACGATGGCATATATTGATTGGGTTATCAAATGATACATAGTACGATAGAGTTAAAACAAGATATTATATTAATAAATACTAACAAAAAAATGGATACCTCGTAACAAAGGTACAACTCATCAACAGACTCTCTGTCTTCCCTACCCAATTGGTTTATGTTTATTCTCGGATAAGAAGATGCTTAGAAATCCTTTATTTTTGCAATCCAATCGCTCTTTTGATTTTGAAAAAAAAAAATTTCTTTATCAATATACTGCCTTCTTCAATACACATTTATCTCCGCCACATAATGGAGATAACTAATAGTTAGGATTCAAAAAAAATGGATAATACACTCATGGGAAAAGCCTTTCCCGCGTCAAGCACTAATATAGTTTTAACGTCTAATTAGATCAGGTAATCATTCAAAAATTAAGAACAGGAGCTCGTTACTTTCTATTTTTCTATAATTGGAACCTATAGTTAGGTTCTATCCATTTATTTATTGGACCAAACTTTCAATTTAGTTTGAATTTCTTTGCTTTTTAAAAATTTTAAATTTATTTTTTATTCCAAGCCAATAATTCAAATGATTTAGATTTAAACAAGGGGTTGTCCCTATTCCTATCCAATAAAAATGAAATATTCTTAGAATTCTATATTGATACGACATGCTGCTTTTTCCAGTCATTCCTTTCAGGATCAGTCGCGGTCTTCCAAACTCTACCGATGGGATAGACGAATCCATTGCTTCATACAAATGTGTAAAAGATGCTAGCCGCACTTAAAAGCCGAGTACTCTACCGTTGAGTTAGCAACCCGAACTAAAATAATTCGAATGTATAGATACAATCGGAATCCCAATAAATAAACAGATTGAATTGTACGGAGCAATTAATTTATTAAAAAAAAGCTTTCTAATCAATTATGAATATAATAAAGATGAACATATCTGATGAAAATAGAAAAAATTGAAGATAAAACTAAAATAAAAATTTTTGTCGACCAACCCTTGTCTTTTATGGTATCCATTATTATATTTTAATAATTTTTTTAATAAAAAAGACTTCTTGTATCACAACACATCCAATGAACCATTTAATTTGTTTATTTGAATAAAATAAAATCCATAGCACGGAGATAAATAGATTCATTTATACACGCTCAGATTATATTTATTCGATACACTGTTGTCAATATGAATGTGAATGTTGATATAAAGAATACAATAGAAAAATACACAAAAAAAATAATAATCAATGTCAAAATTGAATTGAAATTAAAACTTCAATTTATTAAAAAAAAACTAAGGATTTATGTTGGATTGGCACTACATATATACAAAAGGGTGTAGACGGACGAATAAATTAAACAAATTAAGTATAAAAAACCCAGGTTTATTCAATTAATATTAAGTAAAAAAAGAAAGATTAACCCTTTGCTTTTTTTATTTATTCATAGAATTCCACGCCCACGCCCACGCCCACGCCCACTCACATAGAACTAGACTTTTATCGTTATATAAAGATTCCATTATGTAGGAGAAGCAAAGAAAAGATTCTACAAATCCCCCCACCCTCTTTAATTTATATATTTTGATATATTTCCTTAATTTAACCTTGGTTGGTGATTAGGGCGAAGTTCCATAAAAACACCCGCCTTATTTAAAATATCATGAACAGTCCCTGTAGGCTTAGCTCCTTTTTCAAGCAAATATAGAATAAGAGGAACATTTAAATAGGTTTGATTCTTTATCGGATCATAAAAACCCACTTTACAAAGAGCTCTTCCTTCTCTTCGGGATCGAACATCAATTGCAACGATTCGATAAATGGCTCATTGGGATAGATGTAGATAACCTCCCCCGAGAAACGTATAAGAAGTTTTCTCCTCGTACGGCTCAAGAAAATTGTCGATGTATCAAATTATAATGTCAAATATATCCCCCTAAAATCATCAACTCAATTAGACCAAGAATTTGCTTTCTTTATCATCATATGATTCCCCAACTAAAAAAATTAGTTGTATTTGTAATTTGTACTCTCATAACTCAAGTTGGATAACTTCCAAAGGAAACTTTTATACGCATTTCGTTTATTGAGCCGTCTCTAATCCCCTTTCTTTTTTTTGTCTATCTACTTTCGAATCTATTTTTATTATTCATAGTTGGCGTTGTTGAGACAATTGAAAACGGTATTTACTTGTTCTAGGATCCTTTATCTTTCTTTACCTTGAATCATTGGGTTTAGACATTACTTCGGTGATCTTTAATCGTTTCAGTTTCAATCAAAATGGCAGCAACATACCATTTGTTGTGATTTCTTTCGATCAAGGACAAGGAATCGTATGAATGGTTGATTCCTGTGTAATACACTTTTGATTTGATCGAAAGTGTTTTGCAAATTCCAAAAAATTTTACTTTTGAATTTGAGACTTCCTTGAATTGGATCCTTTCGATTTCTATATCGAAAATATACTTAACAAAGTTATCCCAATTTATTAATTGACACTAACCCTAGATTCTTGCCTCCGATAAACGAATCAATACGTTCTGCTCGAGCTCCATTCTGTACGATACAGTTTACATCACAACCCCCCCTACAAAAAAAATGCGAGTTATTGTGGAACAGACCAAATGATGTCGAGCCAAAAGCACTTTCATTCCTATATAATTACTATATAATATAAAATGGCGGGTGTAAGAATCCACAGCGGATCATATCCTTCAAGTCGCACGTTGCTTTCTACCACATCGTTTTAAACGAAGTTTTACCATAACATTCCTTTAATTTGGAACCAGTATGTAATTAATTCTATTTATAGAATCATGAATAGTCATTGGTTCGGTCGACACTTAGTAATCTATATTTTATTTTTTCCTTCTATATTAAATAGAGTTTCTGAAAAAGTCACAGAAAAACTAAAAATGAACCCCAGATACATATCGTTATAAATAGGAAAATTTATACAAAATAAAGTTTTTTTCTATTTTCAAATAGAATTCAAATAGAAAAAAAACTAATAAAATGGAGATAAAAAAGATATTTAATAATTAAAAATACCGTGACTAAAATTCAAATAAATAAGTTATTTTTGAATCTGCATCTTCAAATAACTTGATAGTGATAAGATAAATTCAACAATTTAAGACTTCTTCGAGTACTAAGAACTCACAAGAAATCATCAATTTCAGAGATAGGTCACAAATCGATTCTATATTCATCTATGTGTTATTTGAACTCGATTAAATTTGTGAAAAAGATATGATTCTATAGAAGGCGAAGGCTCATTAAGAATCAAACTTTTTCAATATTATACTCTTAAACACAAAGTTGTTCAAAAAAGTAACCTTTATTTTGATTTATTCTGATAAAATATAAAATAGAAACCACCTATCATAATATATGTCATATATATTATATGATATATATATAGGTTTAAGGCTTCGATCATATCATACTTTGTTGGGTGTATGAACAGATACCCTCTCTCTGGGACGGAAGGATTCGAACCTCCGAATACCGGGACCAAAACCCGTTGCCTTACCGCTTGGCCACGCCCCATTTATATTTAATACTAAATAAACATTAATATTGATACTGGTTTTTCGTCACCTTCAGTCTAAATATTTATCAAATAGATTAACTTATTGAGAGAATTTTTATATGTGTAGATATAGAATTCAATTGATGAATTTATTGATCATTACATCTAATTCAATTAAGATATTGTATGAAAGTATGATTTATCCTATTCACTTTTGATTTGAGAATTGAAGTTGAAGGATTTTTGATTGGTCAAGTTCAAATCAAAGAAGAATTTTTGGTATATCTAATTTATTTTTATTCCTTTATCCTTCTCTAAACAACTCAACTTATTAATAACTCAATCAAAATAAATAGAATTACCCTCAAGAATAAAATGTTTGTTATGATTAATATATTAAGTTTGATCTGGATCTGTCTTAATTCTGCCCTTTATTCAAGTAGTTTTTTCGTCGCCAAATTGCCCGAGGCCTACGCTTTTTTAAATCCAATTGTAGATGTTATGCCAGTAATACCTCTGCTATTTTTTCTATTAGCTTTTGTT